TTGTTGTATAAAAAATATGTTTCTGGTTTTAGGGTTTGATTTGAAAGTTCTAATCATAAAGATATTGGTACTTTGTATTTTTTGTTTGGTCTTTGATCTGGTATGGTTGGTGCTGGTTTGTCTTTAATTATTCGTGTAGAGTTATCTAAGCCGGGTATGCTTTTGGGTAATGGTCAGTTGTATAATTCTATTATTACTGCTCATGCTTTTTTAATGATTTTTTTTATGGTTATACCTACAATAATTGGCGGTTTTGGTAATTGGTTGTTACCTATAATGTTGGGAAGTCCTGATATAAGTTTTCCACGTTTAAATAATTTAAGTTTTTGGTTATTGCCTGTTTCTATGTTTTTAATTCTTGATTGTTGTTTTGTTGATAGAGGTTCTGGTACAAGTTGAACTGTTTATCCCCCTTTAAGTACTTTGGGTCATTCTGGTTTCAGGGTGGATTTGGCTATTTTTAGTTTGCATTGTGCTGGTTTAAGTTCTATTTTAGGGGGTATTAATTTCATATGTACTACAAAAAATATGCGTAGTAGATGTATTTCTTTAGAGCATATAAGTTTGTTTGTTTGAACTGTTTTTGTAACGGTTTTCTTGTTGGTTTTATCTTTGCCTGTTTTGGCCGGTGCAATTACTATGTTGTTAACTGATCGTAATTTTAATACTTCTTTTTTTGATCCAAGTGCGGGGGGTAATCCTATTGTTTATCAGCATTTGTTTTGGTTTTTTGGACATCCTGAGGTTTATATTTTAATTTTGCCTGCTTTTGGTATTATTAGTCAGTCAACTTTGTATTTAACTGGTAAAAAGGAGGTTTTTGGTTCTTTGGGTATGGTTTATGCTATTTTAAGTATTGGTTTAATTGGTTGTGTAGTATGAGCACATCATATATATACTGTTGGAATAGATTTGGATTCGCGTGCTTATTTTACTGCTGCTACTATGGTAATTGCTGTTCCTACGGGTGTAAAAGTTTTTAGTTGGTTGGCTACTTTGTATGGTTTAAAAATAGTATATAATCCTTTGTTGTTATGGGTTTTGGGTTTTATTTTTTTATTTACTATTGGGGGGTTAACTGGAGTTATTTTGTCAAATTCTAGTTTAGATATTTTGTTACATGATACTTATTATGTTGTAAGGCATTTTCATTATGTATTGAGTTTGGGGGCTGTTTTTGGTATTTTTACTGGTGTAACTCTGTGATGAGGATTTTTTACTGGTTTGGTTTATAATAAGTTGTATATGATTGTTGTTTTTTTTTTAATGTTTGTGGGTGTAAATTTAACTTTTTTTCCTCTGCATTTTGTGGGTTTGCAAGGCTTTCCTCGTAAATATATGGATTATCCTGATGTATATTCTAATTGAAATGTTGTTTCTTCTTTTGGTTCTATAATTAGTGTTTTTGGTTTATTTCTGTTTTTATTTTTGTTATTGGAGTCTTTTTTTAGATATCGAGTTTTGTTGATTGATAATTTTTATAATAGAAGTCCTGAGTTTTCTTATAGTAGTTATGTTTTTGGTCATAGTTATCAAACAGAAATGTTTTTTTCTAGAAGTGTTTTAAAATTATAAAAGTTTATTATATTTTGTATATTTAATTGCAAATTAAAAGGGGTTGACTTTTTGAATAGGTTAGGATATTTTAGTCTTTTAGGTTCATATTTTAAAGGTTTATCTTATTAAAAAGTTAATTATAAATTTTTGTATATTTTATTGTCGTTAAAAAGGTTAAACTTTTATAATTTTTTAGTATATTTAGTATGTTTGATTTCCAATCAAAAGGTAAAAAAATTAGTTAATTTTAATGGTTTTAATATAATTTTTTCTGATAGATTGTTTAGAAGTTATTTGGATTGATTTCATTCTTTTAATTGTAGTCTGTTGTTGGGGGTGTTGGTTTTTGTTGCTTTAATTTTTTTTTTTTGTTTGAAAGAAATTTTTTGTTTAAATATAAAAAAAATGGAGTATCAGTTGGGTGAGTTATTGTGTAGTGTTTTCCCAACTGTAATTTTGTTGTTGCAAATAATTCCTTCTTTAAGTATTTTGTATTATTATGGATTAATAAGGATGGATTCTTCTTTAAGCTTAAAGGTTGTTGGTCATCAATGGTATTGATCGTATGATTATGGAGATGTAGAAGGTTTGGAGTTCGATTCTTATATGTTGCCTGTTGATGATTTGTATTTAGGGGATAAGCGTTTGTTGGATGTAGATAATCTTGTGTGGTTCCTGTGAATTGTGATTTGTCGTTTCTGTATTACTTCATCAGATGTTATTCATTCTTGGGCTATTCCTTCAATGTGTATTAAATTGGATGCTATGAGGGGGGTTGTAAGGGTTTTAAAATTATACTTTTATAAAGTGGGTGTATTTTATGGTCAGTGTTCTGAAATTTGTGGTGCTAATCATAGTTTTATACCTGTTTGTTTGGAGTCTACTTTGTTGTCTTTGTTTAAAAGTTGAAGATTAAGTTATTTGTAGCTTTTAAGTTTTTAATAAAAAAATTTTTATTTGTGGTGTAAAAGATTGTGAAGTTATATAATTATTTTTATTAGAATTTGATATTGCATATCATTTATAGAAAATATTATTTTAAATAATATTCTAAAAAAATAGGTAGAATTTTTTTATTTATTTTATTTTTACAAAATAAAATTTATAAAAATTAGTGTTGATATGTCGATTTTTTATATATTAGATTTGTTTTTTTTATTTAGAAATTTGTTAATTATTTCTTTAATTTTTTTTTAATAAGTAATTTATAGTTTTTTAATTTTTTGTATAATAACAGTTAATATAATAGGTTGTTGTTTTTTATTTTTTAAATTAATAATTTTTTATTATTTATATTATTATAATATTAGTAGATATTTTTTTAAAAAGTTTTTTTTTAAAATTTAGATTTTGAAATTGATATATTGATAAATGTTTTTTAAATACTTAGGTTTTTATTTAAAATTAGCTTCTGCCCGGTGATTTATTTAACGGCAGTCTTAGCGTGAGGACATTAAGGTAGCAAAATAATTTGTGCTTTTATTGGGTTCGAGTATGAATGAAGTTCTGTTGATTTATATAATTTCTTTTTTTTGAATTTTTATATTAAATAAAAATTTTTATGTTTAATTTTACAAAGATAAGTCTTCGGAAATTTTTTTGATTTTTATTTTTATAAAAATTATTTTTTCTAGGGAAGAATTATTTATATAGGTTTATTCTATTAATAGGTTTAAAAATTACTTCGGAGTTAACAGAAATACATGCTTTATCTAGTTGTTATAGTAAAGTAAGTTTTACATCGGTGTTGTATTTGTATTGTTTGGGGGGAAGAATATTCAAGTTTTAAGACTGTTCTTCTTTTTAATATAACGTGATATTAGTTTAATTCATCGTGAGATAGAATTGTTTATCTTGAGAGTTAATTGTTTGATTAGGGTTTATAGTACGAAAGGAAATTTATTTAAGTTATTAACTTTTTTGTTTGACTATTTTTTTTTTGGTTATGTTATTTTTTTTTGGTTTGTTAATAATTTTTTTTTTTTATCTTTTAAACTTTTTTTTGGATTACAAAAAGTTTTATTTAAGAAAAGTAAATGTTTTTGAAAGTGGTTTTTTAAATGTAAAAAAGATTCAAAGTTCATTTAGTGTTCAGTTTTTTGTAATTATATTAATTTTTGTAATTTTTGATTTGGAAATTGTAATGTTTTTGGGTTTTTTAATTTCTGATTGAAGATCTTTATTTTCTTTTTTTTTTATTTGTTTTTGTTATGTTGGGTTTTTATATAGAGTGATATTTTGGTAAATTGCTTTGAATTATTTAAGTTAATATTTATGTTTTTAAGATTTTTTTTTTTGTTTTGTTCTTGTTAATGTTTTTTTTTTTTCTTTTTTTTTTTTCTTTTGCTTTTTTGGAGTGGGTTTTTTTTTCTTTGAAGCTAAAGTCTTATATAAATTTTTTGTTGTTTTCTTTTGTTTTGTTTTTGATTGTTATTATGGTTATTGTTTATAGTTCTTATTATATAAATAATGATTTACATTATAGTTATTATTGTTTTATATTGTTGTGTTTTGTTTTTTCTATATTTATGTTGAATTTTTCTAGAAGAGTTTTCTCTTTGATAATTAGTTGGGATTTGTTGGGTATTTCAAGTTTTTTTTTGGTGTTATTTTATAATAATTGGGATAGAAATAGGGGGGCAATAAGAACTGTAATGACTAATCGAATTGGGGATTTTTTTTTGTTTATTTTTTTGGGTGGTTCCTTTTTTTTAAATATGTTTTTAGATGTTGAGGTTTATTTATTTTTTTTTATGGTGTTTTTTTTGTTGTTTGGTTCTTTTACTAAAAGTGCTCAGTTTCCTTTTTCAGGTTGGTTGCCTAAGGCTATAAGGGCTCCTACTCCTGTAAGTTCTTTGGTGCATAGAAGTACTTTAGTAACTGCAGGTTTGATTTTATTAATAAATTATTGAATAGTTTTATTTAATGTTTATTTTCTTCGTTTAATGTTTTTTATGGGTTTGTTTACTATGTTTTTTTCTAGAGTTTTAGCTTTATTGGAAGAGGATATAAAAAAGGTAGTGGCGTTGAGTACTTTGTCGCAGCTGGGTTTTATAATGTTAAGTTTAGGATTGGGAATGTTTTTTTTGTCTTTTTTTCATTTGCTGAGGCATGCTCTGTTTAAAAGTTGTCTATTTATACAAATAGGTTATATTATACATAAAAATATAAGGGAGCAGGATAATCGTAATTGGTTTAATAGTTCTATTTCAGAGATTGTTAAGTTACAGATTTTGGTGACATTATTTTGCTTGTGTGGTTTGTTTTTTTTTAGAGGTATAGTTAGTAAAGATTTGTTATTGGAGTTTTTTTTTTATGGTGTAATGGGTTGATTAATTTTGTTATTTTTTTTTTTTGTAGTAATAACTTTTTTTTATAGATATCGTTTGTTTAAGTCTTTGATAATAAAAAGTTTTGGTGTAGTGATGATTGTAACTGATAGGTATCTAATAAATTTTTTGTGTTTTATGTTGGTAATTTTTTCTGTTTTTTTTATAAGATGATTAAGTGTAAATTTATTTTTTGTGCCTTCAGTTTTTATTTATGTGGATTTTTATTTGCCTTTGTTTTTTTGTTTGTTTTTTTTTTCAGTTTTTTTTTTAATTGTAAAGTTTGTTTCAAAAAGAATCAAGTGAAAGTTTTTATCTGATTATTTAAATGTTTTTTTGGTGCGTTTTTTTTTTAATAGAGTTTTTATAAGTAATTTATTGGATAAATTGGGTGGGATGTTGTTTATAAATGTGAAGGTTCTTTCTATTTTTTTTAAAAGTTTTTCAAGTTTCTGGCTAAATAGGGTAATGTTAATGATTTTTTTATTAGTAATTGTTTTTTGGGGTATTATTTTAATTTAAAATATACTATTTGCATTTGTAAGATTTATACTCTAATATAATATATTATATAAAAATATATATATATATATATATATATATATTTAAAAATTTATTATATTAAAACTAAGTATGTGTTGATTTTTAATTTTTTTATTAGTAGTATTTTGTTAAAAACAATTAAAAATTAAATACTTAGTTTTAATACTTATATACAATAATTAGTTTATGTAAAAAATTTTACATTTGGGTTGTAAAGATTATTTATTGAACTTTTATTTTAATTTAGAATTGTTCTTTTACAAAGAGTAGGTTTAAAGTTCTGGGTAGTAGTTTTTTTTTCATATCATTAATTTTTTGTATGTTCAGTTATGTTAATGTAGATCCTATTAAAAGATGTTTTTTTTTAATTTTGTCCATGATTTGTAGAATGGTTTTTTTGAGAAGGGCTTCTTATGTTTGGTACTCTTATTTTGTTTGTTTATTGTTTTTAAGGGGGGTATTTGTGATTTTGGTTTATTTCTCAAGATTGTCAAATTTTTTATATAAATGTTCTTATTTGTTTTTTGTGGTTTTTTTGTTTTCTTTTTTTTATTGTTGTGTAAGTATAGATTTAAGTTTAATAAAAAATGTATCTATAATGTGTTTCTATTATTATATCTGTATTCCTGTTATTATTTTTTTGACTTTTTTTCTTTTATTTTATATTAATTTTATAAGGTTTTATTTAAGTTTTTCAGGGGCATTGCGGTCTTTGTAAATTATTTTTTTTTTTTTTAGATTGTTAATAATTTTTTTTAAGTGAAAGCGTTTTATTTATGTGTTAATTGGATTGGAGTTTTTTATAATTAGGGTTTTTTTAAATTATTTTTTTTTAATTAATCCCATAATTTTTTATATTTTTCTGTGTTTTTCTGTTATATCTAGTATTATGGGTGTTTTAGTAATAATTAATAGTATTAAAATTTTCGGTAATGATTGTTGTTTATTTTGCAGATATAAGTTAAGTTTAAACTATTGATTTTCAAATTCAAAAATTTTTTCTGTGGAGGTTTTAGTATAATTTTTTGTATTTTGTTTTTTCGCAATAAAGGTGTCAAAAATCTTTTTAGGTTTAATTATGGTCTAGGAAAGTTTAAGATTGTATTATCTAATGTTGATTTATTATATAGGCAATAAATTTTTACCTTGTTTTCTATTATTTGTATAAATTTTGTTCCAGAATAATCGGCTATTCAAAAAAAGTTTATTCTTTAATTGTGGGTTTTGTATTTCTTTATGAAAATTATTAAAAAATAATTGGTAAAATATTTATTGAATTGAAAAAATTTATTTGCAAAAAAAAGTTTAATAAAAAAATTAGATTAGTACCTAAGTATTTAAATTAAAAAAGTTCAGGAGTAAAGTAATATTTAAACTGAATTAATTTTGGCAGATTAGATAATTTTTCTTTGGAGGTTGAAACGTAATCGAGAACCCTCGTTATTTACTTATTCTATAGGTGTTTGTATGATCGTTTATATTAATTTTAAGAGTTAATATTGGTTTTTAGCGAATAAAAAATAGATATATATGTAATTTATGAATAAGATTGTATTTTGACCTACAATTATTTGTTTATTGGAAAAAAATGAGTGATTGTTTTTGGAAAGTGTAAAAGAAAGTAAAATAATTTTTATGTTTGTTTGAATATTTTTTTTCTATGGTACAAATCATCCATCAATTGCCTAAATGGGAGTAAGTTGTAGTAAAGTGGATTTATGGGAACTTGAATCTAAGAATAAAACTATTAGGATTAGTTTTGAAAACTAATTGTGATTTTATATCGTGGTTTTTAAGGTTAGTTTATTAGAATTTTTAATTGTTAACTAAAAGGTTTGTCCTTAAGAATTTATTTTAATTGAAAAATTTTAGATTGTAATTCTAAAGATTATGTTCTTAATTATTTTTTCCTTTTTTATGGTTTTGGTTATGTTGGTATTTATTTTGCAGTCTATTGCTTTTATCACCTTATATGAGCGTCATTTATTAGGAAGTAGACAAAATCGTTTGGGTCCTAATAAAGTTTTTTTAATAGGTTTTCTGCAAGCTTTGTTGGATGGTTTGAAGTTGTTGAAGAAGGAGTTGTTTGTTCCTATTTATGGTTCTGATTTGTCTTTTTATTTAGTACCCGGAATTTCTTTTTTGTTAATAATTTTTTATTGGTTTGTAATTCCTTATTTTTTTTCTTTTTTTAGCTTTGATTATTCTTTATTGTTTTTTTTGGGTTTATTGGGGTTTACTGTGTATTCTATGTTGGTAAGGGGTTATGTAAGTAAGTCAAAGTATGGTATAATTGGGGCTTTGCGGGCTGGTAGTCAGAGAATTTCTTATGAGATTGCTTTTTCTATTTTTTTTTGTTCTTTTATAATGTATTTAGGATGTTTTAAGTTGTGTTTTATGAATTTGTTGTTGGTTTTTTTTTGTTTTTCCCTTGTTTTTTTTATGGTTTTGTCTGAGTTAAATCGAGCTCCTTTTGATTTTGCTGAGGGGGAAAGGGAGTTGGTTAGAGGCTATAATGTTGAGTATGGAAGAGTTTCGTTTGTATTGCTGTTTTTAAGGGAGTATGGGAGGTTAATTTTTTTTAGTTTTTTGATGTCAGTTTTATTTTTTAAGGGTTCTTTGTTTTTATGTTTTTTTTTTTACTTTAATGATTTTTGTTCGAAGTTCTTATCCTCGTTTTCGTTATGATTTTTTGATAAGTTTTTTTTGGTATAAAATTTCTTTTTCTTTTTTTTTTTAATGTTGCCTGTTTCGGTTTTTTTTTTGTTGTTTTTTTTTCCGTTTTTTTGATGTAATTAATAGTTTATATTTTTTTGATTTGTTTTTTATTTTTTTTTTATGGTTTTTTTGGTTTTGTTGGTGAGAGATTTCTTTGTTTTGTTGGTTGGTTATGTTCGTAATTTAATGGTAAATGTTTATAGTTATAATCTTTTTTGTTTTTCTAGTTATGTTTATTCTTTTTTTATTTTTTTTTTTTTTTTGATAATGTGTTTTTTTGGGTTTTTAGTTATTCTTTTTGTTTGTGGGGATGATTGAGTTTACTTTTTTATTTTCTTTAGTTTCTTGATTAAGTACTTTGTTTTTTTTTTTTCAAGGGAAAAATTTTCTATTTATTTAAGTAAAACGGGGGATTATTTTTTTAAGTCTTTTGTTATGTCGTTAATCGAGTTGGTTAGGGAATTTTCACGTCCTTTAGCTTTGACTGTGCGTTTAACTGTGAATGTTTCTGTAGGGCATTTAATTATTGATTTATTTTATTATTTGTTAGAAAATTTTTTGGGAGGTATGTTTTTTTGAATTTTTGTTTTTTCTATTTTTATAGAATGTTTTGTTTTTGTCATTCAAAGTTATATTTTTTCGCGTTTAATTTATTTGTATTTAAATGAATAAAAATGTTATCTTAAGTTTAAAGTATTAGATTTTTAATCTAAAGATGATTCACATTTTAGGTTAACGTAGCATATAAAATGTGTTTGTTTTAAGTGCAAAAGAATGTTTGTTAATTAACAAGGTTTTTTAAGGTCTTCTAAATCTTATTGGAATTTTTTTTTATTCACTTGTTTATATTTTTTTTTTTTTCTTTGATGACCTTTTTATTAAGTTTTTTGGTAATAATATTTACTAATTTGTTTTTGTGGTGATCTAATTTTTTTTTAATAACGGTAATATTTTTATTTTATAATAAGTTTTATATAAATTATTATAGTATTATTAATTATTTTGTGTTTCAGGAGGTTTTGGGTTTGTGTTTTTTGTTATTATTTTATAGTTATTTTTCTTTTTTAGTATTGATAATAAAGTTGGGTGTTTCTCCTTTGCATTTTTGATTATTTAAGGTGGTCAATTCTATGGTTGGTTTGCCTTTGATTTTTTTTTTGACTTTTCATAAGTTACCATTTGTTTTAGTTTTTTTACAATTGTTTTATTTCAATTATTTTTTTTTGTTGTTGGGGTTAATGTTTACTAATTTTCAAATAATAATTTTGAAAAATTTTAAGTTTTTGTTGATGGTTTTTACCGTAGATTCTTTATCTTGGTTGTTAATAAATTTATATTTTTCCTTTTTAAATGTAATTTTTTTAGTGGTTTATTATTTGGTTTTTATGGTTTTTTTGTTGTTTAAAATAGATTTTTTTTTAGATTCTGTAAATACTTCAATTGAGGTGTTTGTTATTTTTTTTAATTTGCCTTTAACAATAGGTTTTTTTTTAAAAGTCTATTTGTTATCTTTTGTTTTTAATTTTTTAAATGTATATTTTTTTTTATTATTGTTATTAATGGTAATAAGTGTATTATCAGTAGTATATTGGATAATTTATTTTTTGGGAAATAATTTTTATATAAAAAATAATAATTTATTATTTTTTTTATGTCTTTTATATATGTAGTTTTAATTTGTTTCGTTAGTAAAAGTGAATTATGTTATTTTGATAAGGTAAAGTTTAACGGAATAAAATGATAAAATAGAGTTTCTATGTTTGATTACGGATCAAAAAGGTTGATCGTTTTTATAATTTAGTTTAAATAAAATATTTATTTTTGGTGTAAAAGTTTTAATTATAAGTTTCTTTAGTTTAATTTTAAAATTTAACTTTGAAAAGGTTAAGATGATTGGGACGATGGGTTTTAAGAATTTGTTAGTATCTACTTTGTTGTATTTGCCTTCAAGTAAGTCCTTGACTATTTTTTGAAATTTTGGAAGAATGTTAGGTATAATTTTGTTGTTTCAAATTTTTACGGGGGTGTTTTTAACCTTTTTTTATGTTCCAGAGGGGTTGATGTCTTTTAGTTCTGTTCAGTATATTATGTATGAAGTTGGTTGGGGATGGCTATTTCGTATTTTTCATTTTAATGGGGCTAGTTTATTTTTTGTTTTTTTATATTTGCATATTTTTAAAGGTTTATTTATGTGTAGTTATCGTTTAAAAAAGGTTTGGTTTTCGGGATTATTAATTTTTTTTTTGATTATAATGGAGGCTTTTATGGGTTATGTGTTGGTTTGGGCTCAAATGAGTTTTTGAGCCGCTGTGGTAATCACTAGATTGTTATCTGTAATTCCATATTATGGAAATTATTTGGTTATTTGAATTTGAGGGGGGTTTAGTGTTTGTAGGGCTACACTAAAATTTTTTTTTGTAATGCATTTTTTGTTGCCTTGATTAGTGATTTTATTAGTTATGGTGCATTTGTTTTTTTTGCATGAAACTGGAAGAACATCTGTTTTGTATACTCACGGGGATTATGATAAGTTAATGTTTGGTTTCGTTTATTGAATAAAAGATTTATATAACTTATTATTTTTTTGGTTTTTTTTATTTGTTTTTTTGTTTCCTTATTTGTTGGGAGATCCCGAAATATATATTGAGGCTAATTCTTTAGTAAGTCCTGTTCATATTGTTCCAGAGTGGTATTTTCTTTTTGCTTATGCTATTTTGCGTGCTATTCCTAATAAAGTGTTGGGGGTGTTGGCTCTTTTTATGAGGGTTTTTAGTTATTTTTTTTTTTTAATGGTAAAAAATTATGTAAGGATGTTGGTTAAGTTAAATAAATTTTTGGTGTTTTTATTGTTAATTTGTTGTGTGTTTTTAAGTTGATTAGGGCAATGTATAGTGGAGTACCCCTTTTATGAATTAAGAAAAATTTTTTCTTTTATTTATTTTTTTATAATTTTTTTGTTGTTATTTAATTATTGGTTATTAAAATATTTATTTATTTGCATATTTAGTATATTAAGTATTTTAAATTTAGAATTTAAAGGTTTTTTTATGTTTTGTTTCATAATTATCATATTTTAAGTTGTTCTATTTATGCTTTTTTGGTTTTTATATGTGTTTTAGGTGTTACTTCGTCTTTGGTTGTGTTTTTTAAATGGGGGTTTTTTGGGTTTTTAATTTTTTGTTTTATAATTTTGATGTATCTTTGTTTTTTGTGGGGGAAAGATATTGTTTTGGAGGGTCTATCAGGTTATCATAATTATTTTGTTATAGATGGTTTTAAGTTGGGAATAATTTTATTTATTTTTAGTGAAGTAATATTTTTTTTTAGTATTTTTTGGGTGTTTTTTGATTTATCTTTAGTGCCTGTGCATGATTTAAATGATTATTGGTTGAATTTGGGTTTGGTATTAATTAATCCTTTTGGGGTTCCTCTTTTAAATACAATTATTTTGTTGAGTAGGGGGGTAAGGGTTACTTGGTGTCATTATAGTTTGTTGTGTAATAAAAGAGGCTTATTAAGATTGTTTTTAACTTGTTTGTTGGCTTTATATTTTACTATGTTTCAGTTAATGGAGTATTGAGAATCTAGTTTTTCTATTTCAGATGGGGTGTTTGGAAGAATTTTTTTTTTGTCGACGGGTTTTCATGGAATGCATGTGTTTTTTGGGACTTTGTTTTTATTTTTTAATATAATTCGTTTGTTTAAGTGTCATTTTAATTTTAATCATCATTTAGGTTTAGAATTTGGTATTTTGTATTGGCACTTTGTGGATGTAGTATGGTTGTTTCTTTTTGTTTTTGTATATTGATGAATGTATTGCTATAAAAGTTTTTTTATGAATTTTTAATTTGTAATTAAAAGGGTATTGATAGCTTTTTTAGAGTTTTTTTTTTTAGGATTGGAGTTTTTTTTTTTCCTGTTTATTTTTTTTTATAATAGTAATTTTTGGTGTTTGTATACTCATTAATTATTCTTGGTGGGGGATTTTTTTGTATGTAGATTCTTTAACTTATTTGTTGTTGTTTTTTATAATAATGTTTATTTTGGGTTTGGTGTTTTTTTCTGAGTTTAGTTTTGTTTTAAATATTTTGTCTTCAATGTTAATTGTTTTTTGTATATTGTTTTTTTTTTCAAGAAATTTTTTGATGCTATATGTTTTTTTTGAGCTTTCGGTTTTTCCTATTTTGTTGATAATTATAGGTTTCGGTTATCAGATTGAAAAAATTAACTCTTTATACTATTTATTATTTTATTCAATTATTTGTTCCTTGCCTTTTTTTTATGTATATTATAATGTTTATTTTTTTTTAGGTTTTGTTATTTTGTATTTTTTTGTTTCTTGGGAGTTTTTTTTTATATTGTCGTTAATGTTTATAATGAAGTTTCCTGTTTTTTTTTTTCATTTGTGGTTACCAAAGGCTCATGTAGAGGCTCCTACTACTGCTAGAATATTATTAGCGGGTTTATTGTTGAAGTTAGGTACTACTGGGTTTTTACGAATTATAAAATCAATGAATTTTATTTATTCTAATTGGTGGGTGTATATTTCTTTTTTGGGAATATTAATTTCTATTTTTATTTGTTTTTTTCAAAGAGATGTGAAGTCGTTGGCGGCTTATTCTTCTATTACTCATATAAGTTTTCTTTTAATGTGTATTGTTTTTATTTATTTGCCCAGGAAGTTATCTAGTTTATTGTTAATAATAGGACATGGTTATGTATCGTCCTTGTTATTTTTTTTTATTGGAGAGTTTTATTATTATAATTCTACTCGTATAATTTATTATTTTAACGGTTTTTTTTCATTTAATGTTTTTTATAGAATATGCTTATCTTTGGTTTTCATGTTTAATGTTGGTTTACCCTTATCATTAAATTTTTTTAGAGAGTTTTTTTCTATTGTTTCAGGTATATTTTTTTCTAAGTTGGTTATTTTTGTTTTGTTTTTTTATTTTTTTTGTGGTTTTTACTATTCATGTTATTTATTAGTCCTTTCTTTTATGGGTAGATATAATGTATGTTTAGGTTTGTGAAAATCTTATCAAAGTATGTTTTTGCTAGTTATGTGTACAAATGTTTTTTGATTTAGATTAATAAATTAGATGTTTTAGATTTTTTTTTTATAAGTTAATATTTTTTAAAATATAATCTTG